TAGAGTGAAAAGATCATAACTATACTTAACAAAAAAATACTCAGAAAAGTCCACATACGTCGAAGGTTTTTTGTTGCTGTTGGAAAAAGTAGAAGTCCAACTCCTAGTAAAAAAGGTACTGGAAGTGGAATGAAAGGGATGATCCATGAATATTGATATGTATGTTCCATAAAATAAAAAACCCTTTTTATTTTATTCTTAAATTTATTATTTCTTATTCACTGGTTTGTATATATATTTTTCAAAGGGGACAATAAAAAAGCACGTGATTTCAAACTTAAATATAAATTTTTTAGAATTAGTTCCTTCATAAATCTTTGAAAAGAAATATATATTCAAATCAAAAAATTATAAGTGATTCCATAATATTACTAAGTTACTGTCAAAAAATTTATTTGTTTTTTTTTATTACTACTAAATAAAATTGTGATTTTATGCAGATACATAAAAATGAATTAAAATTCCGTATTACAATAATTTATATACATATATTAAGAATAGAACAAAGATTTACACGACAAAAAAAAATACTTAATATTAATTAATATTAATAAAAAACTTTACCTAAAAAAAAGTTATTTGAGTTTGATTATTTAAGAATTATTAAGGAATGAATTTTAATTTTTAATTATGGAATTTAGTGATTGTCTTCCAGTACACTAAGTTATTTTTTTTTGCAAGAAATATTATAGATATTTTTTTTTTACATTTTACATATGAAGTGAAGAAATTTCATAATTTTTTTGATAATATAATCTATCAGTATAGATTAATTAAATGAGCACTCTCGTACGGATTTAAAATGATATATAAAAAAAAAAAAATTTAAAGAAAAAAATCACTCGATATGGAGTACCAAAGAATAGAATAATAAATGTCTTTGACATCCAATTATACCACTGAAAAACTTTTTTTTTCATTTTTGAATGGCAGTTCCAAAAAAACGTACTTCTATCTCGAAAAAGCGTATTCGTAAAAACATTTGGAAAAAGAAGGGATATTGGAAATCGTTGAAAGCTTTTTCGTTAGGTAAATCACTTTCTACAGGTAATTCAAAAAGTTTTTTTGTACAACAAAATAAATAAAAAACACTAGAATAATTAGAATTAGCTTAACTTAAAAAAAAATTTTTTTAGAATACATATAAAAAAATAAATAGGAACCAAAAGAGGAAAAAAAAAGATAATATATAGATAAAAAAAGAAAGATTCACATTTATTTTTTTTTCCAAAAAAGGGATTCTTATTTTACCCATTACTAACTTCATGCAATAATAAATAAAGATCTTGTATTTCCTATTAAGAGGAAATACAAGATCTTTAAGCGAAATCAATAGGTTCTTGAAAAAAATTTTAGTGAAAAATTTTTAATTTTCACTTTATACCTTTAGGAATTATTATTTCTCTGAATTATTATATTCTTTACTTGGAATCAAAGTTATAAAAGCATCTATCTAGAATAAGTAAATATTAGATAATAATAATAAGAAATAATATCATATATTATTTTTAAGTGATCAAAAAATCTTATGTTTGTACAATATAAAAAGATGCATCAAAATAGATATTTTGATAATTATTTTTTAATTTATCTTGAACAATTAAGCAAATCTGATTTTATTTAAAATTTCTAAGGATTTTGGAGAAGTTTTAATTTTTAGAAAAAGCATTTTTTTTAATCATATAAATGAAAAACAAAAAGATAAAGAGCATTTAGAGTTTTGTCTTTGGGTTGAAGTCGCAACTACTTTAATTTAGTTACATTTTTCATTGTATTCTAGAAAAAAATAAAAAGTACAAAAAGTTAATTAAAATAATTTAAAATAACTCAGATAAAAAAAATCTTAATTGAATTAAAATACCAAATACCTATTTAAACGAATTTTTATTCATGAAATAAATTGTAAATTCCATTGAATTGGCTTCTTTACTTATTTATTTAAATTTTAATCTCGACGATTGAATAAAAACTTGTTAGTATTGTTTTGAACAAGTTGCCGCTATGGTGAAATTGGTAGACACGCTGCTCTTAGGAAGCAGTGCTAAAGCATCTCGGTTCGAGTCCGAGTAGCGGCATAAGATCTTATAAAAGAAATATTATAAGTTTTATAATCAAATTAATACCCGACTTTTTTTTCTAAAATCGGGTAAAACCTAGTATTAATTTATTAATTTTTAACAAATTTTTTATGATTTTTTCAATTTTAGAGCATATATTAACTCATATATCTTTTTCGGTCGTTTCAATTGTACTGACAATTTATTTTTTAACTTTATTAGTTAATTTAGATGAAATCATAGGATTTTTTGATTCATCAGATAAAGGAATCGTAATTACGTTTTTTGGTATAACAGGATTATTATTCACTCGTTGGATTTATTCAGGACATTTTCCATTAAGTAATTTATATGAATCATTAATTTTTCTTTCATGGGCTTTTTCAATTATTCATATTGTTTCCTATTTTAATAAAAAACAAAAAAATAACTTAAACGCAATAACTGCGCCAAGTGCTATTTTTATTCAGGGTTTTGCTACTTCAGGTCTTTTAAACAAAATGCCTCAGTCTGCAATATTAGTACCAGCTCTCCAGTCCCAGTGGTTAATGATGCACGTAAGTATGATGATATTAGGCTATGGCGCTCTTTTATGCGGATCATTATTATCAATAGCTCTTCTAGTCATTACATTTCGCAAAGTCGGACCTACTTTTTGGAAAAAGAATATAAACAAAAAAATTTTATTAAATAAATTATTTTCTTTTGATGTACTTTACTACATAAACGAAAGAAATTATATTTTACTACAACAAAACATTAATTTTAGTTTTTCTAGAAATTATTATAGGTATCAATTAATTGAACAATTAGATTTTTGGAGTTTTCGTATTATTAGTCTTGGATTTATCTTTTTAACCGTCGGCATTCTTTCAGGAGCTGTATGGGCTAATGAGACATGGGGTTCATATTGGAATTGGGATCCAAAAGAAACTTGGGCATTTATTACTTGGACCATATTCGCAATTTATTTACATATTAAAACAAATAGGAATGTTAGGGGTATAAATTCTGCAATTGTGGCTTCGATAGGCTTTATTTTAATTTGGATATGCTATTTTGGCGTCAATCTTTTAGGAATAGGTTTACATAGTTATGGTTCATTTACATCGAATTAAATAAAACATTAACAAAAAAATAAAGGAATCCAAATAAATAAAGAATAGCATCTATATATAACTTCATATAAATTAATAAATCTAATTTAGTTTTAGTAGTAAATCATCAAGAACCTTTTGAATCATTGTACTACTTGATTCAAAAGGTTCTCACAATACAAAGACAAAAGACTTCTGATTACAATTAAATTTAATGCTTTTTTTTATTTCCTGAAAACTATCCATAAAAATAATTAGATAAAATGGATTCGACCTTGTCATTTGCTAATGAGAGCACAAAATCTGGATAAATCCCAATACCTATTATGGGTAGAAGAATAGAGATTGAAAGAAATAACTCTCGGGGTCCAGAATCAAAAAAAGAAAAGTTTTTGACATTAATTAACTTGTATCCATAGAACATTTGGCGTGACATAGATAATAAATATATAGGAGTTAATATCATTCCAATTGCCATTACAAAAATAATTAAAATTTTTGAAATAAATAAATATTTTTGGCTGGTAATTATTCCAAAAAAAACTATTAATTCTGCAACAAAACCACTCATGCCCGGTAATGCAAGGGAAGCCATCGATAAGATAGTGAACATTGTAAATATCTTTGGAATGGAGATAGCCATTCCACCCATTTCATCAAGATAAACAAGCCGAATTCTATCATAACTCGTTCCTACCAAGAAAAAAAGTGCAGCGCCAATAAATCCATGAGAGATTATTTGTAAAATAGCTCCATTAAGTCCAGGATCCGTTATAGAACCAATACCTATAATTATAAAACCCATATGAGATACAGAAGAATAGGCTATTCTCTTTTTTAAATTACGTTGACCGGGAGATGTTGAAGCTGCATAAATTATTTGGATTGTACCGACTACCATCAACCAAGGAGAAAACATAGAATGGGCATGAGGTAATAATTCCATATTGATTCGAACCAACCCATATGCTCCCATTTTTAATAAGATTCCAGCGAGAAGCATACAGGTACTGTAATGTGCCTCGCCGTGGGTGTCAGGTAACCAAGTATGTAAAGGTATAATCGGTGATTTGACGGCAAAAGCAATAAGAAATCCAATATAAAATAGTATTTCGAGTGTGACAGGATAGGATTGATTAGCTAATAGTTCTAAATTTAATGTTGGTTCGTTCGAACCATATAAACTTATACCTAAAACTCCTATTAATAAAAAAAAAGAACTTCCTGCAGTGTATAAAATAAATTTTGTAGCTGAATACAGACGTTTCTTTCCACCCCACATGGATAAAAGTAGATAAACGGGAATTAATTCTAATTCCCACATGATGAAAAAAAGTAAAAGATCCCGAGAAGAAAATGATCCTATTTGACCGCTGTACATTGCTAACATCAGGAAATGGAATAATCGGGAATCCCGAGTAACTGGAAAAGCCGCTAAAGTAGCTAAAGTAGTAATAAATCCCGTCAGTAAAATAGTTCCTATAGAAAGTCCATCTATTCCCAGTCTCCAGTAAAAATCAAAAAAATTGATCCATTTATAATCTTCGGCCAGTTGAATTAATGGATCGTACATTTTAAAATTATAACAAAAAGCGTAGGTCGTTAGAAGAAGTTCTAGGATACAAATGCATATAGTATACCATTTATTGACTTTATTTCCCCTATGCGGGAGAAATAACATTAACGAACCGGCAGATATTGGAAAAACAACAATTATTGTTAACCAAGGAAAATCATTCGTGGTAAAGACAAGATACACCAGGTCCAAAGAACGCGTACTCAAAAAAATAAATATATAGAATATAACTTTTTTGAGTACGAGTACTTGTCAATAAAAAAAATAAAATGTATTCCAAATTTATTCAAATGAGTTTTTTGGTAACGTATCAATAAGCTAGACCCATGCTTCGAGTTGTTTCATGCCATAAATAAACCCGAACGCTCAAAAAATCCGTTGGACAGGCAGATTCACATCTCTTACAACCAACACAGTCCTCGGTTCTTGGAGCGGAAGCTATTTGCTTAGCTTTACATCCATCCCAAGGTATCATTTCTAATACGTCTGTAGGGCATGCTCGGACACATTGAGTACATCCTATACAGGTATCATAAATTTTTACTGAATGTGACATAGGATCTATAGTTTTTTGAATGTCATAAATTTTCAATCTAGTAAACTTCTAACTAAATGATATATTAAAATACTAGATGAAGCAATGATTTCCTTTAATAGAATTTTTTTAATGAATTCTGGCTCAATTGATTAAAAAATGGGGCTAAAATACTTTGATTTCTTATAAAAAAATCACAAATATAATCTAGTAAGTCGTAACCTATTATATATATGCAAATTTCAACCTATAAATTTTTTTTTGCTACTTATTTAATAAGGTCGATTGGTTGATGCGAGTTGATTTTCTGTTACGATAAATTGATGATACTATAGCTAATCCAATAGCTGCTTCAGCGGCTGCAATTGCTATAATAAAAATGCAGAAAATATCCCCTTTTAGTTGAGAATTATCAAAAAAATCAGAAAATGTTACGAAATTCATATTAACTGCATTGAGTATAAGTTCAAGACACATAAGAGCCCTAACCATATTTCGACTCGTGATCAATCCATAAAGACCAATCAAAAATAAATAGGCACTCAAAACAAGTACATGTTCGAGTATCATTCAGCAACTCCTTATCAATTTTAATTCATTTCAATATGAATTGAAAATAATTCACCGAATTCAATCAACTAGAATATAACAAAAAAGTACGAATAAAAACTATATTAGGGAAAAATTTTTAAAATATATATCAAATATAAAAATTGATATTTAAAATCTGAAATAGTATTCAATCAAATTAAATTGACTGAACGTAAAAAAAATATCATAACATACACAAACAAAGTTTTCTTTGGTCTTTACTAATTAGAACGTTTTTTATTGACGAGCCACAGAAATTGCACCTATCAAAGCAACTAAAAGAATTATTGAAATGAGTTCAAATGGAAGAAAAAAATCTGTTGATAAATGAATTCCTATTTGTTGACTATTACTTATTAAATCTTGCTCTAGAATCTGTTTTAATCTTGTAGTCCAAATAACCCCGTACCATGACGTATCGAAAATAGTATAAATTAATGAAAAAAGAATAGTTGTACAAATCACTGAAGTAATCCCATCCCCAACGGTCCACAGATTGAAATCTGTGGAATATTCTGAATCATTCATGAACATCACAGCAAATATGATTAAAACATTTATGGCCCCCACGTAAATAAGGAGTTGTGCAGCAGCTACAAAATGGGAATTTGATAGAATATACAATAAAGATATACAAACAAGAACAAATCCTAAGGAAAAGGCTGAAAATATTGGGTTGGGAAGTAATACCACTCCCAGACCTCCTACTAAAAGACCGGATCCCAGAAAAACTAAAAGAAAATCATGTATTGGTCCAGGCAAATCCATTATATTATTAAAATTAAGAAATAAATCGAAATCCTTTTCATGACCTTATTAATTTAACCGGGAAATTTTTTTTTATATGTTTCTAATAGAGTGAAATTAGAATCTAATGGATATGAATTGATGTAGATACAATTATTAGAGAGTTTCGCTTTTTTTCTTCTAAAGTGTATTTTCAACCTATCTATTTCAAGAAAGTAATTACGAATATATTATATTAAAAGAATGAGCCTTAATACTTAATATTTTTATATAAATAGAATACAAGTTTTTAATTAAATCCTTTATATAATTCAACAATTTTGAATTCTTTTTTTAATAAAATTAAAGGGTTTACCCATTTTTTGTTTGAGGTGAATTCAAAATTGTTCGAATAGTGTAATCGTCAATTACTGACATTGGTAAACGACCCAAAGCTATTTGATTATAATTCAATTCGTGACGATCATAAGTTGAAAATTCATATTCTTCAGTCATTGACAAACAATTTGTTGGACAATACTCAACACAATTACCACAAAATATACAAATTCCAAAATCAATACTGTAATTAAGCAATCGTTTTTTTCGAATATTAGTTTCCAATTTCCAATCAACAACAGGCAGATCTATAGGACATACTCGAACACATACTTCACAAGCAATGCATTTATCAAATTCGAAATGGATTCGACCGCGGAAACGTTCCGATGTTATTAATTTTTCATAGGGATATTGAATAGTTACAGGTAAACGATTTGTGTGGGATAAGGTAATCATGAAACCTTGACCAATATACCTTGCAGCTCGTAGGGTTTGTTGACCATAATTAATGAACCCGGTTATCATAGGAAGCATATTGTAATTATCTATGAATAATTTTATCTTTGTTTCTTTCTCTTGTTTAAAACAAGTAATGAATATGTTGGATTCATTTTAAATTTAGAGTGAAAAGAGTTGGAAAGAAGTTGTTAATAATAGATTACCAAGGGAAATCGGTAAAAGAAATTTCCATCCAAGATTTAATAGTTGATCCATTCTTAGCCTAGGTAAAGTCCATCTTGTTGCGATAGAAATGAACAAGAACAAATAAGTTTTAGCTAATGTAATAAAGATACCAATTGTTGTTCCAAAAATTTGATCCCTTTCAAATATCTCCAGAATAGATATATACGGAATAGAAATATTCCAACCGCCTAAGTATAGAACTGTTACAAATAATGAGGAAATTAATAGATTTAGATAAGAAGCAACGTAAAATAAACCAAATTTGATACCTGAATATTCAGTTTGATAACCTGCTATTAATTCTTCTTCCGCTTCTGGTAAATCAAACGGTAACCTCTCGCATTCTGCTAGGGAAGAAATTAGAAAAATGAAAAAACCTATAGGTTGACGCCACAAATTCCATCCCCAAAAACCATATTTTGATTGTGCCTCAACTATATCAACTGTACTTAAACTGTTAGATAATCCTAGTCGGTGATAACATTACTATTTTAACCGCTATTACAAAACCGTACATGAGGTCTTCGCCTCATACGGCTCCTCGGGGGCCATAAATAAATCTAAGGACCAGATTAGTATTATTTAGATGGATATGATGTATTCTAAAATAGATTAAATATAAATATATCTGGGGTCCCAAATTATACCAATGGAATTCTGTCTGCTCAAATTATAAGAATAAAAAAAGCGCTTCGGAATTCATCTCATCCTTTACAAATTTTAATTTCTATTTGTTTAGTAATAACTTAATCCTTTAATAAAATACTCCTTGTAAAAAAAAGAATAGGTATTTAAGCCCATCGTGGTTTTCAATTACGAAAAAGAATTCGACATCCTATTAGTTTTTTATTCATGACAGAAATTCTATTTTATTTTCGAAAAATATGAAAAAACTATCCTTGTTTCGTTCCTATTCTTCTTTCTTTTTTATAAAAAAAAAGTTGGTGGACTAAAAAATAAAGGATTATTTCGTTTCTGATAGTCATTACATTTATCCGTGGATAGGAGCATACTCTGAATCGGAATCTTGGGGAGTACTGTCTGATCATTTCTACTAATTTCAAGCCCCAATTAACCTTCTTTTTTTTTTGTTATCTTATGTTATGCATAAATATCTTTTTCAATTTGGTTAATCTCTATTACAAATTCTTTGTGTATTTTGGTGTTTCTAACCATCCACTCATTTTTACCTAATTGCCGCTCACTTTGTAATACATGTATGTTAATCTATATAACTGATAGTGAAAACGTCATACGGTTAATATTTTTAACCCGCTTCAAGCCAGGATGACTAATCAACCAACCTTGGGGTAAAGTAATTCTTACGCTTATGTTTATTTCCGTTTAACCTTTGTACATAGGAAATGAGACTCAATTTTTCTTTTTACTGCTAATTTGTGAGCAGTTTTTTTCACTCATATAGAACTATCAAATTCCTTTTATTAAGATAAATCCGAAAGATAAATATATATATTTATTCTGTTTTTTAATTTATTGGTCTAACGGAATAGTAAAAATAAACGTTTATGTTTCAACGAATCGCACGTAGAGATATTGATAAAACACATAGAGTTAATGGTATTTCATAACTAATCGATTGGGCAGCAGCTCGCAGACCACCTAAAAAAGAATATTTATTATTTGATCCATATCCTGACATAAGAAGTCCAATCGGAGCAATACTTGAGATGGCAATCCATAAAAAAATACCGATATTGAGATCCGCTAAAACAAGTTGATTGCTAAAGGGAATTACTGAATAACTTAGTAAAATTGAGATAACTGCTATAGATGGTCCAATACTAAATAAAGGAGTATTTCCTCTAGATGGACGAAGATCTTCTTTGAAAAGTAGTTTTGTCCCGTCGGCTAGAGCTTGAAGAATTCCCAACGGGCCGGCGTATTCAGGTCCAATACGTTGTTGTATCCCTGCAGATATTTCTCTTTCTAACCACACAATTACTAGTACACCTGTTATGATTCCCAATACAAGAGAAAATATAGGGACAAATATCCATATGAGTCCATAGACCTCTTTTAAAGATTCCAATATAACAAAAGAATTTATAGTTTGTACTTCTGTTGCATAAATTATCATTTTAACGATCAACTTCTCCCATAATTATATCTATGCTACCGAGTATCGTCATAATATCAGCCAATTTCATTCTTTTAACTAGTTCAGGAAGAATTTGCAAATTAATAAAACCGGGTGGTCGGATTTTCCATCTCCAAGGAAACCCACTTTGATCTCCTATGAGAAAAATTCCCAATTCCCCTTTTGGAGCTTCAACTCTTACATAAAGTTCTTGTTTTGATAATTCAAAAGTAGGAGAAGGTTTTTTACTAATGAATCGATATTCAAAATCATTCCATTCGGGATTCCTCTTTCTATCAAAGCCTCTGCTTTCTAAATTCTCATAGGGACCCCCCGGAAGTCCTTCCAGAGCCTGTTGAATAATTTTGATGGATTCTGTCATTTCGCTAAGTCGTACTAAATAACGAGCTAATGAATCTCCTTGTTTTTGCCACTGAATTTCCCATTCAAATTCATCGTAAGACTCATAACGATCAACTTTACGAAGATCCCATGATATTCCGGATGCGCGTAGCATTGGTCCGGATAAACCCCAATTTATTGCTTCTTCCCCACCAATAATCCCAACTCCTTCAACCCGTTCTAAAAAAATAGGATTTCGTGTAATAAGGTTTTGATATTCAACAACCTCTGTTAAAAAATAATCACAAAAATCCAAGCATTTATCTATCCAACCATAAGGTAAATCAGCCGCTATTCCTCCAATACGAAAAAAATTATGCATCATTCTCATACCGGTGGCAGCTTCGAATAGATCATATACAAATTCTCGTTCTCTGAAAATATAGAAAAAGGGAGTCTGTGCACCAATATCTGCCATAAAAGGGCCGAGCCATAACAGATGAGAAGCTATACGACTCAATTCCAGCATAATTACTCTGATATAGCTGGCCCTTTTAGGAACTTGAATATTTCCCAATTGTTCTGGTCCATTTACTGTTATTGCTTCTGTAAACATAGTAGCTAAATAATCCCATCGCGTTACATAAGGTAAATATTGTATAATTGCTCGGTTTTCTGCAATTTTTTCCATTCCTCTGTGTAAATAACCCAATATGGGTTCACAGTCAACAACATCCTCACCATCTAGAGTAACAATTAAGCGAAGAACACCATGCATGGATGGGTGGTGAGGTCCCATATTGACTATCATAAGATCTTTTCCTGTAACTGGTCTCTTCATAAGTTTTTCCTTGATTCGTTCTGGCATGAATTAGATTACTGAAAAAGAAGTTTATCAAAAAATTAAAGATATAAAAAATTAACTAATTCACAATTTTGGAATTTAACGAGTTTTTAATTCCCGAATATTTAACTGATTAATTAATTCTTTATAACGTACTCTATTTTTTTTTGACAAATAAGCCAGCAGTCGTTGACGTTTTCCCAGAATTTTTCGTAGACCCCTCTGAGATAAATAATCCTTTCTGTGCAATTCCAAATGTAAAGTAAGTCTTCGTATCTTATTAGTGAAACTGAATACTTGAAATTCAACGGATCCCCTGCTTTCTTCTTTTTTTTCTTGAAATGAAATGAATGCATTTTTTATCATAAAAAGAAATCCTTCCCTTTTTAATATGAATTGAAAGATATTAATTTTACTGATCAGTAATAATAATAAATAGTAGTTTTTTTGTACAAGGATCTTAATTTAATTATCAACTTCTTAATTCTTAATTTTATCAAAAAAAAGTCTAAATTTAGATCTAAAAAATAAGGATTCTGTTAATTTATTTATGGATCTGCTCTGATTGGTATCTATGTCATTGATTAAATGAATCTCATGTATAAAGATTTAATTTAAAACAATTCCTCATATTTGTGCATACAATTTTTTTCATATATCGTAACTTATATTATATATATATTAAAAAGTATCTATCATTAATGAATTTGAAATCGCGTATACATATGTATTCTTATCATACTGAAATGATTTCCGTTAGTAGTATTAAACCAATAGCGATTCATACAAGCTAAATCTTCTAATCTAAAATTGGGCCAAAGAAAGGATTTTAATTTAATTAGGTTATTTTTATCCTTATCAAGATCTTTTTTTTTATGCAAAATTGTGGTCAAGTTTTTAATATTTTTATCAAATCTTGAATTTCTATCCCTCGCATTTTTTTTTTTTAAGTTGAAACAAATTAAAATTCGAAATTCTCTACGTCGTTTAGGGGATAGAATATTTTCAGGGACAAAAAAATAATAATTATTTTTTTTATCAATATAGCTTTTTTTTTTATATCTTTTACTTTTTTTGTGTTTATTTTTATGAACCAATGAGATACCTATGGTTCTATATATAATAATTTGTCCATCGTTTTTTACAGACAAACGGACAGGTTCAATAATCAATATTCCTTTTTTCATTAATTTTGCAAAAGTGAAATTCTTCTCAATCATTAGAATATCTAGGCTCATCTCGCCTCTTTCAATAGAAGATATCGTTATCTCGTTTGGATTTTTTAGTCTAACCAAGAGACAGTATACTTTTATATTATCGATCATTTTTTTATTAAAAAAACAATTCCATCGCAATTGAAAACGCGAATACCTTGTGAGAAATAAATCAAGTTCCACTTCGGTATTGCTTTTGTATTGTTTTTTATTTTTACGTTTTTTTATGCTCGATTCTGCATAATTTTTTTCAATATTTTTTTCTTGGTTTAATATAGTTGATTTACGATTTATTTTTTTTTCTTTATCTGATTCTTTTTCTTCTTTATTTAGATTATAAAATCGAAGGTATTTTTTTTCGTTTGATGGTATAAAACCTTTTTTCTTTAGAGTGAACTTTTTATTAAAATTTTTTTTTTCATTAAAATTGAAAAGCAGTAATTTAATTGGTATGACCCACGGTTTCAGTTTATATGTATTAGAAAATAATAAAAATTCTGGAAAGAAAAAAAATTCAAAATTTGTTATACGATGATTTAGTATTTCTTCATTCATTCCCATCCAATCAAAAAATAAACTTTTTTTATTGGCAAGACCCGTCTTAGTTATTTTATCAATTCTTTGATAATTCTGAACTTTAGTCTTAGTATCAACCCAGGGCTCAATATTTACTTTTTTTCTAAACCAAAAGTTGAGAATTCTCCAATCCAAAAATTTTCTATGTCGAATTTCCCCTATACCCCAAATATTATATTTTTCTAGAAAACAAGAGACTAAACAATTATCTAGAGCAACGCCTATAGACATGTCACAGAATTTTTCTGTAGAATGAATAGATTTGTAGCAAAAAAGATTATATATATAATCTTTTTTGAAATTATGTTTTGGATTTAATAACGAGTCGGCCTCAAAAAAATTTTGTTTTTTGTAATTATCAAAATTATTTTTTTCATATGAATCCTCTTTGGTTAAACTTGGATTTATAACTAGAGAGTTTTGGTTTATTTTATTTTTCCACTTTTTGGTTACTAATCTAGCCCATGCAATCTGAGGTAAATTGTATTGAGAATGACTTCGTAACCAGTTTTTCCATTGATTTATTTCGGAATTTAAAAAGGTTTTATCTTTCAATTCATAATGAAAGATTCCTTGTTCTTGAAAAAAATCCTTTATTTGATTCTTAAGAAAAAAGGATGTTATGCATATGTTATATTCAAGAACAGCTTTTAATTTAGAAAAGTTACTAACTTGAATTTGTGATAATTTGTAAAATACATATGCTTGTGATAAAGAGCATAGGTCATAACTAAAATTTTTTTTATTGGATATTAAATTTTTTATAGTCGAAATAAAATAAATGTTATTTTTTTTTTTTTTTCTCCATTTATTTCTTCATTCTTGTAAATAGATTTATCAATAATTTTTTTTGTTGATTCAAAAAAAAGTTGTGTAGTAATTCTTGGAATATTTATGATACCTATAAAAATAGCTATAAACAGTTGTTCAATGCAATATTTTATAAAAAACAAAGATTTACGAATTAATCGGGTATTTTTTCTTTTGAATGTCTGCCAACTTTTTTTTGATGACTCAATTATTTTAGAATCATAACGCGGTTTGCTACAACTATTAGTTAGGTTTTCTTTTTCTTTTGAAATTTCTTCTGTTTGATTTCTTATTGTCTTTATTCTATCAATCAAATTTTTTATTTTGTTTTGGCTGAGTGAAAAATTTGTCCACTCCATTAATTTTTTTTGAACAGATAGTTCATTAATCATCTGATTAATCATTATTGAATCTTTTTTCGTTTCATTTAATTCATATTTTTTTCTCAGGGGAATTATATTTTGTTTTGAAAGGTTTTTTCTTTTTCTAAAAGGAAAAAGAAAGTTTTTTATAATCCATTTTTTAATATCTTTTTCGACTTTTAGGAAAATTGTTGCTCTTTCTTTGAAAATCCTTAAAACCAGAAAAAGCTTAGTTTTGTATTTTTTGATTCTTTTTTTTAATTCTTTAGAAATAGGTTTAAAAAAAGAAGGCTTTTTTTTGGCAGAACCAAACGGTAGTTCAGTTTCTATTCCCCAAACTGTTAAAAAACAAAAATCATTTTTTTTTCCTTTGTCTTTTGTTTTTTTTAGTCGAGCCTTCTGAGATGATTGAAATTTAGATTTATGCCAAGGTTTAAGATAAAAAGGAAATAGTATTTTTATCTGAATACCATCCATTAACCAGTTTTTTGGAAATTCTGTTTCGGATAGTTGAACCCCATTATAAGTACATTTAATATGCATTTCACGTTTCCAATCCTTTAAATCCTCAGACCACTCGGGAATTTGAAATAATAACAGACGGATGCTATTTTTAATTATTATTAATAAAGGTAATATAATATATTTTCTAAGAATAGAGTGAGTTACTAAGATAGAACCTCTTATTATTTGAGCAAATAGGAAGCTATCCCAAGTTTCTGCAATTTCTAGTCGTCTTATTTCTTCTATTTTTGATTGTTCTTCTTCTTTTTTTTTATCAAATTTTTTTTTTTTTTTTTTTCCACATTAAATTTCTAAGAATTTTTTTTTTTAGCCCCCATATATCAAACGAAAAAAAAAAGGGTTTATCTATTCTATCAAAAAAAAAGGGGGAATGTACTTTTGCTTGAAAAAACTCCCAAATAACAGTTTTACGCCTTTGGGAACGCATGGATCCTTTAATTATCTCTCGACGAAAATCAGATTGTTGTGAATAACGCATCAAAGCCATTTCATCGTTTTGATCATAATTTTGATTATCTTTGAGATTAGTAAAAATATCGTTATGCGTCTCTTTATCAGTAAAAACCACTACACGTTTTGCTTTTCTTGAACGAATTCCAGGCTCCGTTGGTACATTTTCTT